TTCATAGAATATCTTAATTAAATTATATGTAATGATCAATGAATTCGGCTGAATTCTATATCTACACGCGTAAAAATCCTAGCAAGAATCTAATCTATTATATAAAAATTTTATATAAAAAATTGCCCTGTAATTGACCAAGACCCAATACTAATATTATTCTTTATTAGTATAGAATGGAAGTATAGATGGGGCGTGGCCAAGTGGTAAGGCAACGGGTTTTGGTCCCGGTATTCGGAGGTTCGAATCCTTTCGTCCCAGGTAGATACATTGTATCAGAGTAAAAGTTTATTTTGAAAGTAACGTTATGTTTAAATGCCTAATATTGGATAGAATGTCATTCTTGTTTCTTTTATAATTTTGAATGATTCTTTTATGAATCATATCTTTGTTTTTCACAACATACAGATATTACTAAATAGATTTGTTTGTCATCAAGATATGATGGTAACATAGGTCACACCCCAGTTGAATTCAATTAATTAAAAAATAAAGTATGGCCGGATTTTTCATCATATGATATGTTCATTCCCTTCATATTGAAGGGGTTTAGAGCTACTTAATTTGAAGAAAAACCTTACGTCTCATATTAAATTTTCAACGATACATTTTATTTTGAATTACACTAAGAAAGAGCACTTCTTTCCTATATCCTATATCGTATTCTTTATCCATTCAAATTAAACTTAAAAAAAAATGGGGTAGCCAAATTATTAGGATCTCTTTATTCTAAACAAGAGGAGGGTTATTACATTCAATTAATGGGATTAAGTCTCTTAAGACAAGACTGGGTTTGGGTAAACTAAAAAATTAGGAGCAAGCGCCTAATCTGGACTTGTTTGTCTTTGTCCCTAGAGAGTATCCTTTCCCCAAAAGGTATCCTTTTTATTTTTGTTCTGATTCAGCATTCCCAGAGCGTCGTGGGATAGATAGTTCTTAATTAGTAACAGTAATAGGAGGTCTTATTTTATTAAATTAAATTAAATAATTAAATATATGTATATCTGTGTATGTCCGAATCTCATTAATAACGAATCAAGTTACATATGTAACGGATCCATAATAAAGACTGTAGTTCAGTCTATCTCATAGGTACGAAAAACCCCTAATTCGTTCATCTTATCTTATTAATAAAATTCGAATCGAAAGAACAAGTACTTAAATATTCTCTTCAATCGGTCTTTTTTATCTATCTCAAACAAAAAAATAAAATGGTTTTTTTTGTCAATCCATTTATCTGCTTTAAATCGTTGATGGTTCAATTCGAAAAGAAACAGATATTTTAATTTTTTTAATAAAAAGTAAAGTTAAAGTGTTGCATTCATACAATAACATACAATAATAGGTGGGATATTGCTAAGATTGCTTCAAAAAGATTTTTGCCATCTTTGTATAGAAGAATTTGTATAGAAGAAAAAAGGGTATAGATTAATATGTTTATGTATCGACGGAACCAATGACTATTCATGATTCCATAATTGAATCAATTCCATACGGGTTCCAAATTAGAGGAATTTTTTGTTATGGTAAAACTTCGTTTGAAACGCTGTGGTAGAAAGCAACGTGCGACTTGAAGGACACGATTCGTTGTGGATTTTTATTCTTACATCCGCCATCTTTTCTATGAATGAAGGTGCTCTTGACCCGACATCTGTTCTGTTTTCACTAGAATCCTTTTTTGTTAGGTTGTAATGAATATAGTACATGATGGAGCTCGGGTAGAAAGTATGTATTCATCTTTCAGGGGGCAAGAATCTAGGGTTAATACCAATCAATAAATTGGAACAACTTTGTAAGTATATCATATATATCAATATATAAATTGAAAGGATCCGATTCAGTCAAGTTTTTAATTCAAAAGTAAAATTTGTTGAAATTGAGAAAAGTCTTTCGATTCAAAGTGTATCACGCGGGAATCGAGCGTTTATATGATTCTTTGATAGAAAGAAATCACAAAAGGGGTATGTTGCTGCCATTTTGTAAGGATTAAGAAGCACCGAAGTAATGTCTAAACCCACTGATTTAAAACAAAAAAAAGGATCCCAGAACAAGGAAACACCGTTTTTTCAATTGTCTCAATAACTGGATAATAATAAAGATTAAATGAGACAAGCAAGAGGGGGTTAAAGACCATTCAAAAAATTAAATAAATTGCCTAAAGATTTTTTTCTTTTAAGCTCTTTGAGAATTATCCAACTTGAGTTATGGGTACAAATGATTTTTATTTTTCAGGAAGGAGGAAGAAAAAAATGAGTTAAATCCCATTCTAATTTATTTTATCAACCCCTTATGCCAGAAATTAGAATTCTATACGTAGACAAAACTCCAAATCATTTTTTCTCGAGCCGTACGAGGAGAAAACTTCCTATACGTTTCTAGGGGGGGTCTTGTTCATTTACTTAGATCTATCCCAATGAGCCGTCTATCGAATCGTTGCAATTGATGTTCGATCCCGAAGAGAAGGAAGAGATCTTCGGAACGTAGGTTTTTATGATCCGATAAAGAATCAAAGTTATTTAAACGTTCCTGCTATTCTATATTTCCTTGAAAAGGGCGCTCAGCCCACAGGAACTGTTCGGGATCTTTTAAAAAAGGCAGAGGTTTTTAAGTAACTTGGTCCTAATCAAACAAAATTGAATTAAGGAAATAAAGAAATAGAAAGGGATAGTAATTCTTATATAAATTTTTGTATTTATATATATATACTTTTTTCCTTTTTTGGATTCTACTGATATCTATTTTTCATTGCTTCTATAAAATCTCATGTTCTAGAACGACAAAACTCGAGTTGCTTGATCCTAGAAATATAAAATTCTGGGAGTTCCTTCAATTGGTCGGTTTTCGTTGAATACTAATAAGTAATAACCAAGGAATCCTCCCTTTTTTATTCTAGTTACTTATTATTGATTATTGATTCAATCTGATATTTTTTTCTACTTGGTATTTTTTTATTCCTCTATCTAAACTTTTTTCGGCTATGTAGTGCCAATCCAACACAAGCCCTTTTTTTAATAGTATTGAAAAAATTACATTTATATTTATTTTGTTTTTCCGTTGTATTATTTCTCAACATTTATATTGACAACAGTGTATCGAACAAATATAATTCATCGTGATAAGTTGATAAATTTATTTTTGTCCGAGCGGTTTGATTTTTACCTTATATTATTCAAATGATGGGATTCCTTGAATTCTCTTTGATATAATTTGATATAATAAGAATAGGGGTTTTGATTTAAAAGTCGATAACATAAGACCGAAGAGGTGGTCTATAAATTTTGACATTTATCTATCTTTTTTTTTATTGTATTTACATAAACTTTTTATATTCGGGTTGCTAACTCAACGGTAGAGTACTCGGCTTTTAAGTGCGGCTAGGATCTTTTACACATTTGGATGAAGCGAGGGATTCGTCCATACCATCGGTAAAGTTTGGAAGACCACGACTGATCCTGAAAGGGAATGGATGGAAAAAATAGCATGTCGGATCAACGAAGAGTTCTGAGAATATTTCATTCTTTCCGAATCGGTACAAACCGTTGTGTTCTTTTTTGAAACGGAACAAAATGAATTCAATTTCGAGTTGGGTCGGATGAATAAATGGATATAGAGCCCTATATGGCTTCAATTTATTTATTTATTGAATATATTATATGATTATTGATTATAGGGAAAAAGCAACGAGCTTCTGTTCTTAATTTGAACGATTACCCGATCTAATTAAACGTTAAAAATGTATTAGTGCCTGATACGGGAAGGGATTATCCCATGAACGAATTCTTTATATTTTAATGAATCCTAACTATTTACATTTTCCATTATGGAATATAAATGTGTGTGTAGAAGAAACAGTATATTGATAAAAAAATTCCAAAATCAAAAGAGCGATTAGGTTGAAAAAATAAAGGATTTCTAAGTCTTTTGTTATCCTATAACGAACATAAACTTATTCGTTTAAATGGAAAAGAGAGGATAGATAATCCATTGATAAGTTTACCTGTATATCCGAGGTATCTATTCTTTTATTACTCGAATACCTCGTTTTGACTGTATCGCACTATGTTTCATTGATAACCCCCAAAATCTTCTACCTTTAGTTCAACTATAATTTCAAATGGAAGAATTCCAAAGATATTTAAAGCTAAATAGATCTCAACAACACTACTTCTTATATCCACTTATCTTTCAGGAGTATATTTATGCACTTGCGCATGATCATGGTTTAAATAGAAATAGATCCGTTTTGTTGGAAAATGCGGGTTCTACTAAGTTCAGCTTACTAATTGTGAAACGTGCAATTGAGCGAATGTATCAGTATGAACAGAATCATTTGATTCTTTTTGTTAATGATTTTACCCAAAATACCTTTTTTGGGCGCAACAAAAATTTTAATTTTCAAATGATATCAGAAGGATTTGCAGTCATTGTAGAAATTCCGTTTTATCTCCGATTATTATCTTCGCTAGAAAGGAAAGGAATAGTTAAATCTCATAATTTACGATCAATTCATTCAATATTCCCTTTTTTAGAGGACAAATTTTCACATTTAATTTATGTGTTAGAAATACTAATACCCTACCCAATCCATCTGGAAATATTAGTTCAAACTCTTCGCTACTGGGTAAAAGACGCTTCTTCTTTACATTTATTAAGATTCTTTCTCCACGAGTATCGTATTTGGAATACTCCAAAAAAAGCCAGTTCTTGTTTTTCAAAAATAAATCAAAGGTTTTTCTTCGTCCTATATAATTCTCATCTATGTGAATACGAATCCATCTTCGTCTTTCTTCGTAACAAATCTTCTCATTTATGCTCAACGTCTTCTGGAACCCTTCTTGAACGAATCTTTTTCTATGGAAAACTAAAACACCTTGGACTTGTAGAAGCTTTTGCTAAGGCCTTTCAGGACAATCTATGGTTGTTTAAGGACCCTTTCATGCATTATATTAGTTATCAAGGAAAATCCATTCTCGCTTCAAAAGGGACGCCCCTTTTTATGA